CTTTGTTTTTCAAAAAAAAGAGTTTCATTTTTGTAATTTTCTAATCGTTCCAAACTATTGCAAGTAGCATTAATCAAATTTCCTTTTTCTCGTTCTATCTCATAGTATCCATTCGTTCGATACTCATCTGCTTCAATTTCCACTTTCCGTAATCTAACCCGAGCTCTTTCAAGCTGTTCAATGGCTCCTCTACGTAATTCTTCTGAATTTCGAATAGTACTCAAGATCCTCTGTTTTCGCTTATCTAATAAATCATTTAATGAAAGTAGATTATCTTTCCATTCATTTCACAACTATCATATCTCTTCCCAAACCAAACATGAATCTTTCAATTCATTTGGCTCTCACGCTCAATTGTTTCTTTTATCTTTTCTTTGATTAATGGGCATTCCCATATCTTTGAACGGAATGAGCCTATCCTCTCTTTTCTGTTCTTATTCAAAGATATCGAAACTGATCTAACATCAGAATATTAGGAGGACTCTTCAGACCAGACAAAAAAGAAAAAATGGTCAGCAAAGTTGTTTCTTTATTTGTTCTTTATTTACAACTTCTTTCCAAAAATAAAAAGATTTTAAAGAAGAAAGAATAAAATTCTTTCTTCTTTATATGCTATGATAAATTCAATCAAAATCCTAATAGAATAGAAAGAGAATTGAATAGAATTATAAACTTCATTACTTCATTCTCATTATTATTAGAATAAAATGAGATTTCGATCTTTTTCATCCAAAAAATTCTCTTTTTTACTTTTTTATACAAATATTTTATAAAAATACAATACATAGGTCGTCGATTCGGCAGTGGATAAAAAAGGGTTCCAGTTAATGGTTCAAAGAATTTTATCCATATGAGTGTTCTACATCGGATAAATTACTAATTCTTCCTTTTTTCTTCTTTTTCAACCTTTTTGGTACTTTTGATACTAACGTAGTGGTAGAAAGAGTACCATGCTATGCTGTGCCTGGACTTCAAACAATTTATCTTTAACCATGTAAAAGACCTCAACATTCTTGGTTGATAGAGAAGAGAATCAAAGTTCATTTACCAATTAGTCACGAAATGCTATGGTTCTTACATATGATTTCTGAATAAAATCAAATTCCGAAGTAATTCGTCGAGATTGTGCACCTTTTGTTCCTATTTATACTATAGAAATATAAAAAAGAATACATAAATATAAAGAAAGTGCAGCCGGTTAAATCCAACCTATTCTTGAAATACACAACTCGCACACACTCCCTTTCCAAAGAAAATCAATACACCCAGCACTACGCTTAGATTTATTGGATTTGTTGCTAAAATATCGGTATTAAACTCGAAACTCCCAGCGGATGGCCAGTGCCCCACGGAAACAAAAGAATTGGTTATATTTTTCATAGGCTCTCCCCTTATAGATAGGACTAAAAAAGAACAGAGTTATTTTTGTATCACTCCGCTTATTATTATTAATGGAATTTGAGAATTCTCAAATTTCTTAGTTATGGTTATGCTTTTATTCTTCTTTTTTTTTTTTTTACATTTTTATTCTACGATGAAATTAAACATTAAACAAAAGGATTTGCAAATAAAAGAGCTAATGCCACGACCAGTCCATAAATTGTTAAAGCTTCCATAAAAGCCAGACTAAGCAATAAAGTACCTCGTATTTTACCCTCTGCTTCTGGTTGTCTCGCAATACCTTCTACGGCTTGGCCCGCAGCAGTACCTTGACCAACCCCAGGTCCGATAGAAGCAAGCCCTACAGCCAATCCAGCAGCAATAACGGAAGCAGCAGAAATAAGTGGATTCATGGTAAGTTCCTCGCACCAAAAAAAAATGGTTAATGATACAACCAACCAATGAATTAGTACTTAATCTATTTTTTTTTCTACTTCTAATTTTCTTATATTACCTTACTACACTTCTTTTTTGATCTTTTTGACTAAAATATATCGGGTCGAAGTAGCTAAAAGTTCCAAAAGGAATTCAGAATATTACTGAATTGTCATAACTACTTCAATAGACCGTTTTTCCTTTCTATCTTATGTAAATAAATATGTATACGGTTTTAGTCATTGCGTTTCCTTGTTTATAAATTCTTTTATAAATTATTCTATTTTTTCTCTTTCATTCAATTCACAATCAAAGACAAAATAGAAAAAGGACTTATATGGAAATTCATCTAAATGCAGTGGGCTATAAAAAAAGAGATAGGAGGGGTAATTACCATTTAACTAGTAAATATTTTTTCTTCCATAACGTAAATCACCTGCACTTTTTATTCTTTTTTATTCTATTAAATTGTATTCTGAAACCATTCTTCAAAACATACACAAGGGATTGATACTCATAGGTATTACATATACATGATCTCCAACCCAGTGGATTATATTGAACCCCGAACTCCCGCATTGCTTGAATTGGGATAAGATTCAAAAATTAAAAAAAAGACTCTTTTGAAAGTGAGTCAATGATGACCCTCCATGGATTCACCTATATAAGCCGCAGCCAAAGTTGCAAAAATAAGAGCTTGAATACCACTTGTAAATAATCCAAGAAACATGACAGGTATAGGAACTACTGAAGGCACTAAAGAAACAAGAACAACAACCACTAATTCATCAGCCAATATATTCCCGAAAAGTCGAAAACTAAGAGATAAAGGTTTTGTGAAATCTTCTAGAATATTAATTGGTAAAAGTATTGGAGTTGGTTGAATGTATTTCCCGAAATATCCCAATCCTTTTTTCCTAAGACCTGCATAGAAATATGCCACTGACGTGGGTAAAGCTAAAGCAACAGTAGTATTTATATCATTCGTGGGCGCAGCTAACTCCCCATGAGGTAATTTTATGATTTTCCAAGGTAAAAGAGCACCTGACCAGTTAGAAACAAAAATAAATAGGAACATCGTTCCTATAAAAGGAACCCAAGGACCATACTCCTCTCCAATCTGAGTTTTGCTCAAGTCTTGAATAAATTCAAGGACATATTCGAAGAAATTCTGACCGTTGGTCGGAATGGTTTGCGGATTCCGAACAGCTAGGATGACTGAACCTAATAAGATAGCAATTACAACCCAAGAAGTGATAAGTACTTGGGCATGAATTTGTAAACCTCCTATTTGCCAATAGAAATGTTGGCCTACTTCTACACCTGATATATCGTATAACCCTTTGAGTGTTTTAATGGAACATGGTATAACATTCATATTGTCCTCTAACATAAATCGAACTTCAAAAAAGTGATTATTTTTATTCAACCTTCTCTTTCTCAATTCACCTATATTCATTCATGAATTTAAGTTATGAATCGTATATTTTGGATACCGAGAAATCACATAAAAAAAATACCAATCATTTTTATCTTTTCTTTGAAATATTATTTTATAGTCAAAACATAGTTCAAACTCCAAAAGATGCAAACCAAAATAGTAACAATCAAAGAGAGTTCACTAAAAATAAACTAATCTTCTTCTCTCTTCTTATTAAGAGTAATGATAAGATAATCAACCATTTTTTATATAACTAGAATGGCCCTCACAAATTGCAGATACTAATTTGGTAAGAATCAATCGAATCGAAGCTATAGCATCATCGTTGGCCGGAATAGAAAGATCTGCAAGATCTGGATCACAATTTGTATCGATTAAACAAATCGTCGGAATACCCAAAATGACACATTCTCGAAGAACCGTATATTCTTCTTGCTGATCCACGATAATTACAATATCGGGCAATCCCGTCATATATTTGATCCCGCCAAGATATGCTTGCAAAGTAGATAACTTTCTCTTCAACATTGCTGCATCTCCTTTAGGGAGACGATTGAGTTTCCCCATCTTTTGTTCTGCTCTTAAGTCCCTGAACTTCTGAAGTCTTGTTTCTGTAGTAGACCAATTCGTTAACATACCACCAAGCCATTTTTTATTAACATAATGACATCGAGCCCTTATTGCTGCTGATGCTACTAAATCTGCTGCTTTCTTTTTGGTGCCAACGATTAAGAATCTTTTTCCCCTACTTGCTGCATCAAAAACTAAATCGCAGGCTTCTGATAAAAAACGAGCAGTTATAGTAAGATTTGTAATATGAATACCTTTACGCTTTGCCGAGATGTAAGGAGCCATTCTAGGATTCCATTTATTAGTAACATGACCAAAATGAATTCCTGCTTCCATCATTTCTTCCAAATTGATGTTCCAATATCGTCTTCCCATTTTACCACACTTTCTCTTTTTTTTTTCAAAGAGATTCAGTACCTTATAAAATAAAAAATTGTTCCGACGGAACTTTATACCAGGATTGACCATTGATCTACGACCTAAACCATGAATTTCATTCTTTCTTTTTTATTTCATTGATTATGAAATCCATAATCGGACCAGAGAGTGAAAGTAAAAAGAAGAAACCTCTTGTTAGGATACATTACGTAAAAGATTGGTCTGATGTCTCATGGAAAGTTTTTGGGGCACAAGAACAAAATAATTCTCTATGGTGTAGCAAAATATCGCTCATTTCCAACTCAAATAGATTCTTCCTTTTGATTTTCAAATGAATGTTTTTGTCTTGCTTTGAACGATGTACTAATTTGTTGAATCCGGTACCAACCGGTATAATCCCCCCCAGAACAACGTTCTCTTTCAGGCCTTTCAACCAATCAATACGACCTCGTAGAGCAGCTTTTGCTAAAACTCGAGCAGTTTCTTGAAAACTTGCTTCGGATATGAAACTTTGAGTATTCAGAGATGACTTCGTTATTCCCAATAAGATTGCTCGATAACAGATTGATTCGTCCAAAACGCGCCCTGCTCGTTCTGCTCGCAACAATCCAAGAAATTCCCCAGGTAAAAAAACATTAGACATTCCATCTTCTGAAACCAAAACTCTTGATGTTACTTGACGTACAATAATCTCTAGATGTCTATTATGGATCTGTACCCCCTGGGATCGATAAACCTTTTGTATCTTATTAACCAAAGAGATACAACTTTGGGCTATGGTTAGTTCAGCTCCAATAAAGAATCCCCAGGGGATCCCAAGAATCCTTCGGATACGTTCGTCCCAACCTTCAATTCTTCTTTCGAGGTTCATCGATATTGAATCAATTGAACGAACTTCTAAGATTTGTTCTACTTTTGGAAGACCTTGCGTTATGTCACCAGATCTCGATTTTTCATATATAAATGTAATTAATGTATCTCCTTCATAAAAGGTTTCCCCATAATGACCATGGACAGTTGCTCCTGGAGTGACCAAATAGGGCTTAGCTGATCTTATAACTAGAGAATCAACATGAACAATGAAAATTTGACCAGATTTTTTTATGCGTGATCCATATTTCAATAGATATACATTTTCACAAAGGAATTGTCCAAGGCTAATTATTGTCCATGCCTCTTCACAAGAATCGTGATGGAGAAAACACCAATTCAAATGGAATGAATTCCAAATGATGTTACTGCAAGGATCGGGATTATAAATCCTACTATTTTCATCTAGAAAACAGTATTGAAATGGAAGTACTTGAAGCACTTGGAAAGTCTGTTGAAAATTTTCAAGCAAAAAAGATTTCTTTAAAAAGACTTGATTATAAGTTCTTAAAAAGTAAGATGAACGAGAATTTACTATTCTAGGCACAATGGTACCTAAAGGACCCAACAAATACCTAATTGGAGTCATGGAATCCAATTCTTTTGTCGCATTATTATATCTTGAAGTATTGAAGGGGCCAATTCTAGAACAATTGGATGATGACAAAATTAGGAAAGATTGGCATTCCTTATTTCGATTCAACAACGTACCAAGAGTTCCCTGATGTTGGGGAAATAATTGAATCTTCGCCTTGGAATCAAAAGGATTTTTTCTATGAATACGATCTAATTCATTATTGGAAATCAATCCTGAACCTGCCGTATCATACCTTTTTTCGGTATACGAAAGAGTGGACTTTACTAACTCAATTCGGATGAAATAACAAAGTAGATAATTTGTCCTTATTTCAACAAAAGAAGCATGAACCTTTTCTTCTATAGAACTCTTTTTTTCTTGGTCCCAAGTCAATACTAAGCAAGCCCGAACTAATTGAATACTTGTGTGAGAAATTCCTCGAATTGACTTGCCATTTTCATAAAGTATATAATTGACAATTCGAAGTTGGACATTATTCTTTTCCTGCAAGAGATCTTGAGAGAAAAGTGTTGCTAAATTTATCCCATCAGCTATTTCATATGTGACTACGGGCCGAACCAAAACAAAAGACTTTTTTTTGGTAGATGTAATGCGTTGGACATAGATCCAATTTTTAAATTTTTTTGATCCTTTAGAATCTTTTTTTCCGATTCCTGGTGGTATCAAAATGCCACTGTGCCTAGATATTTTATCCACCTCTCCAGAAAAATGAACATCTCCAGAAAATATTTTCAGTTCTATACTTTTCTTTTTTCTCTCCACTCGGACTAATCCACCTACTCGACTTCTTGTATTTAGATTTAAAACAAGTCGTGTATCTACTCCAATGATACTATTGTTCCGGACCATTATGGGCGAAGATCCGGGTAAGATATGTATTTCTTCGGGAATGAAAAAAAATTGATCTACTTTCATTTGCGTTTGGTATTTCGGACTAAAATCTTTTGCTCCTCGATACTCAATCAAATTTTCTTTTTTTACGATTGAATCTACTTCGACAATCCCATATTTAGTAATTCCCGAACTGCTTCTTCTGTATCGCGGATCATCAAAATAAGAAAAAATACTCTTTCTACGTAAAATACCATTTATAGGTATTTTAATCGAAATACCAAAACAGGGTATTAGTTTCTTTTCTTGTTCTTGATCATATTGTAAGGGAATCACAAATCTATTTCTTCGCTTTTTCGCCAAAGAATTCTCTTGACGAATATAAGTAGAAGGCTCTATGAGATTCCAATGACCCTTAGATATGATTCGATAAGGTTTTGAATAGTCAAGACTTTCCCTATCTTTTTTACCAAAAGTATCCAACAATTTATGTCTTACTTGATCATTAGTCAGTGAGAGATCAAAGATATCTTTGAGAGAAAAAGAATTAGCATTCATTTGGTCTTGATCCTTGTGGAGTGAAAAAGACACTATATTGGAATTGGATCTGCATAGACCTCCTGCTAATATCCATAAATGACTTGTTTTTGGTAATATATGAACATTACTATATGGATATTCGGGCGTATGATAGCCATCAGTACTCCAGTGCATTTCTCCTTCTGACTCAGAATAAATATGTTTTTGAACCCTCTCCTTAAAATGAAAGGTGGACGTTTCGGCACGAATCTCGGCAATCACTTGTTCTGATTCTACATATTGATCATTTTGAACTAAAATCAAACTTTTTGTTGGAATATTTACATTATGTCTAATATTTCGACTCTCAATAGTTACATACAAGTCTATAAAACATAGAAAAGCAGGATGCCCATGACGGGTACGTGTGGGATGAACCAAACCCTCATCAAATTTTATTTTTCCATTAGAAGGAGCT